TTTAAATGCGAAATCTAAAAACATACCTTTCCGTGGCACCGGTAGTAAGTACTCTATGGTTTGGGTCTTTAGCGGGTTTATTGATAGAGATCAATCGTTTATTTCCGGATGCGTTGATATTCCCTTTTTTTTCATTATAGTAATTGAGATGGGAAGGGATGAAGAAAATTAGAGATACAATCAAATATCTGTGACTAATCCATCCCCTTCTCTTCTTTTTTTTATAATTAAAATAAATTAGAAAAGAAAAAGAATAAAAGCGGGTTCACCCTAGTCAAACTAAGAACTCGGGTTTCCAGGCGAAAAATTAAATTAATTAATAATAGAGTGAGAAAGAAAATGGAATAGCTGTGGCATGGCAACAATATCATACAAGATAATTCAATGAAAAAGAAAAATTAAATACTTTACAGCGATTCTAAATTAGAAATATATAGTTAGAAATCATTATATTACTTATTATTACTATATTGATAGATTGCAACGAAATCTTTCATAATTGGATTTCGAGTTAGCAACTTCTATTTTTTTTTTACTTCCTTTCTTCTTCTTCGTTTCGGATCGGAAAATAGAAAAATAGAAGAGTTGAGTCAATCAAAAATCCAAAGGGGGTTCATGGCCAAGGGTAAAGATGCCCGAGTAACGATTATTTTGGAATGTACCAGTTGTCTTCGAAACCGCGTTAATAAGGAATCAAGGGGCATTTCCCGATATATTACTCAAAAAAATCGACATAATACGCCTAGTCGATTGGAATTGAGAAAATTCTGTCCCTCTTGTTACAAACATACGATTCACGGGGAGCTAAAGAAATAGATCGAACCGATCGCTCGCGTGTCCGCCTTCCATTCCAAGGAAGACGAAAAACGACATATTATATATAACAGATCATATATTTATTTAAATATAAACAAAACAAAGCAATCCTATTTTTTAATTCGAAATCATTTTTGATCCGATCAAAATAGCATTAGGATTTTCGGGACAAGGAATAAAAAAACCATGGATAAATCCAAGCGACTCTTTCTTAAATCTAAGCGATCTTTTCGTAGGCGTTTGCCCCCGATACAATCGGGGGATCGAATTGATTATAGAAACATGAGTTTAATTAGTCGATTTATTAGTGAACAAGGAAAGATATTATCTAGACGGGTGAATAGATTGACCTTAAAACAACAACGATTAATTACTATTGCTATAAAACAAGCTCGTATTTTATGTTTGTTACCCTTTCTTAATAATGAGAAACAGTTTGAAAGAAGCGAGTCGACTCCTAGAACTACTGGTCTTAGAATTAAAAATAAATAGGCTTGCTCTTCTTCAATTGAATCAAAATAAAATTCCAATCCGAATTCAAATGCAAATTGACGGTTTGTTCAAAAAATCTGAAAATTCAAATTTTATTGTTGTGTCGTAAGAAAAAAAAGAATTGGGGAAGAAGAATAAATCTTTTTTTATTGACCGTGTTTGTTCGTTGTGATGACTTTATCATATCCTATTTTATTATACTAATTTCTACTCTACTTTCCCAAGTTCATTTGTCAAGGAACTCCATTTAAAACATTTCATTTCTTTCAATCTCCTTATCTTATTTTAAGATCTCATTGGAAATCATATAAAGACAATTCCTATTTAATATAGCTATTTGTGCAAGTATTTTACGATTAAGAAGCAACTGCCTCTTGTACAGATGGTGTATTAATGTACTATAACTGTAGTATACTTTATTGGCTCGAATTACTGCGTTTATCCGAGTGATCCACAAACGACGAAAATCTCTCTTTTGCCTACCTCTATCCTGATGAGCCGAAACCAAAGCTCTTATTTTCTGTTGAGTAATAGTTCGAGTAAGTCTTGAACGAGCCCCTTGAAAGCTTGATGCAAATAAACGAATTTTGGTTCTACGTCTTCGAGCTATATATCCTCGTTTAATTCTAGTCATTGAATAAATGAAACTTTGATGAATAACTAATTGATTTCTTTTCTTTCAGTTATTTCCTTTCCCTTTCCTAGTCTATTAATAACAAAACGGATTCTTCCAATGTATAAAATAAAAATTCCAATGGCTTTTGCTACTATAACCTTCCCGACCACGATTTTTTCTTTTTTTTTTTTTTCTAGGCTTCTCGCCTCGAAATAAGAAATTGTATTGATACTAGGTATCAAAAAAACATAGTAAATTAAAGTAAATAAAAAGTAGTAAATAGAAATAGGTATGTATATAGTGGGTTCCATCGTTTCTATGGTTACGTCTTAAACGGTGAGGTCCTCTCTATACACCGGAGCCTCTTCCCTCATTTAATTAATGTTAACTTGTACAGTTCACACTCTTTGGCTCTACCCATAATTATCCAGTAATAGGTCTTTCACAACGAGACTCACCTATACAGTAACGGTATTTAATTATGAAGATTAGCTGAGTAGCTGACCCTGTTAGTCCGTTCTTGCAAGAGTCAGGGCATAATCTTTCTGCTCTTTAAATAGGATTTCCCTGCTTAATGAATACCATTTGCTACCAATGGGGAATTCTTTCTCATCTTAAATTAAAAGTGGAAGTGATTGGATTTGTACCAATGGCAACCATAAATTAATTTGATACCACAATAGAAGGGTATGATAGATCTTTTTTAGATTTTTAGCTATTTTCATTTTTCGTATAGTGAATGGTGGTCTTCCATTCTATCCTATTCACTGGTACTGATCATTTATACTGGATCAAGCCTAGTCCATGATCTGAACGAGTCGCACATACACCCTAGTACATGTTCCTCGTCGCTGAGGACATCCCCGAAGAGCGGGGGATTTCGTGACATTTTTGATTGGCTGTCTTGTGTTTCTAATAAGTTGTTTAATAGTTGGCATGTTGAATCATACACATAATGGGCTGGTTTAGATCGATCCTAACCAAATAATTATGAATAATTTTTATATTAATGGATTCATAGAATATTGTATTAAATCTGGTACGAAGATAAAATCTTAAATTGTATATTTGCGTGAAATCCTTCTTATTTTTTATTCAACCGCTACAAGATCAACAAGTCCGTGAGCTTGGGCTTCTGTTGCTGACATAAAAACATCTCTTTCCATGTCTTCGGAAATAACCCATAAGGATTTGCCCGTTCTTTGTACATAAACCCTTGTGATGGTTTCGCGCAGCTTCAGTAGTTCTTCCGCTTCCAGGATAAATTCTCCCGTCTGTGCCTCATAAAAAGAACTAGCAGGTTGATGGATCATTACCCTGATCTGATGATATAATAAATAATTATTCTATCTCGCATGATGAAAGGCGAAAAGATAAAGAATAATATAATAAGAAAAAAAAGATAGAATTGAACAACCGTACAGGCATCTTTTGCACATTGCATACGGCTCTACAATGGAATTCACTTTTATACCTATACCTTTTTTTTACCTTACATTGAATAAATAGAATATATATAAATAATATAGGGTCTATCATATTCACATAGGTAAATGATCCAACAACCGCCCTTCCTTTTGAAGTAGTTAAAGATATACTATGATGGTTCCGTTGCTTTATATATTAATTTCGTCTGTTATTTAGCAATCCCAAAGTTTCTTTTTTTTTTCAAATAAAAATAAGTAAAAAAATAAATTTTATTTTCTTATTCTTTAATAAAAATAATATATATTAGTTTTTCGGTGTGAAAACAAAAAAAGTTTGTGACGCTGAAATGGGTCTCCTGATATATCAGATAAAATAGGAAATACCCTTTATCTCATACTACTCTTTCGATACATAATGGAATGGAACGATTTTGAAAAAAAAAAAAAATTCTCGTATCGAATTCGAAGTGCCATGCTATTATTACTTAATATTCATATATCGCGAAGGCATAGTTTTCTTTTTTCTCTCAAATCAAATAAAAAATTCATTGGCGCCAAGCGTGAGGGAATGCTAGACGTTTGGTAATTTCTCCTCCGACCAGAATAAAAGATCCCATTGAAGCGGCTAATCCCATGCATATTGTTTGTACGTCTGGTTGCACAAATTGCATAGTATCATAAATACCTAATCCAGGTATTACCCATCCGCCGGGAGAGTTTATAAACAAATAGAGATCCTTAGTATCATCCTCTATACTGAGAAATACCATAAGACCAATAAGTTGATTCGAGATCTCGCTATCAACCTCTTGGCCTAAAAAAAGTAATCTTTCTCGATAAAGTCGGTTGATTAGGATAAAATTGTATCCCTTCGGAACCGTACATGCATCTTTTGATGCATACAGTTCAACACAAATCGCGAAAAAAACAAGAATCAATGTGTAGATTCTTTTTTTTTTTTCTTTTGTCATAGCAAGCTCTGTCTAACTTGTAACAAAGGGGCTTTTTCTTTCATTTAAAAAAAGATGAGTTTTGGCCTTTTTCTATTTATATAGAAATAGAATTTCTATATATAAATGGAAATAAAAAAATTCACTAAACTTATCGGAGTAACTTCTCATTGATGTATTGTTTAATCGGAATCCAATCCAAATCACGATGTAATTTTCTTGTTCCTGAATGGTCTTCTTGAATTCTTTTAGGTTTATGCTCTACTCCGAGTAAAGATCGGACCGATTTTTATTTGCATATATAAGACAAATGATCCAATACTACGTCTTTTTGCTACGACTTCTTTATTTTTCAATTAATTTCATATCTCCCGCCAAATATTAAATATTCAATGCATTCATCATATTACTCGATTTATTAACAGTTTTAGATCACTTCTATTTATATTATATTAGAGATTATAAAAGAGATTATAAATCGAATATTATATAAATAAATTATAAATAGAATATGATATTAATGATATGATATTAATGATATTAAGTAGAAATCATAGATATCTATTGGTTTTTTTTTCTAAACGGAGCCTGGATACTTCATTTTATTATTTGAACTAAGCCAACCATAAATTATTCTAATTGCTAATATTAATCTGTATACCCCCCTAAAAATAGATTTAATTGTACTTCATTGCATTTCACGCTCCAAATTTTGTATGATTCAATCAATCTTTGTTGGGCGAAAGAGAGGATATCTCAATCGGGAAAGAGAACGGGGAAATACCATATGACCCAATATATCTGACAAGTCGCACTATACGTCAACCCACGATGCATCTTCGTCTCCAGGACTTCGAAAAGGTACTTTTGGAACACCAATAGGCATTAAATGAAAGAAAGATTAAGTACTATATCTCACTTTGATGTGAAAGCGTAAAAATAGGTTTATTGTCTTAATAATATCTTATCTTTTATCATATTTTATCCATAGATTGAATAAGTTCATAAAAAAGGAAGACAGAATCAATAAAATAAAATTCTTACAAGTGGATCCTTTGGATGATGAACAAATATAGATGCAGTTACTCATATAAAATGCTATCAACGACCTACCATTGCGTATTGGTACTTATCGGGTGTAGAATAAATCTGCTTCTTTTTGTTCCTACGAACAAAATTGTTCCATTATTATTGAAAGACTTTCTTACTAAAAGAATAGAACAAATAGTAATCCTTTCCCCGAGATAATCCACTAAAAAAGTAAGAACCATAGTCTATTTTACAATGCAATAAAGTTACATAGCGTATATTTTTGATTGATAAAGGGGTATTTCCATGGGTTTGCCTTGGTATCGTGTTCATACGGTCGTATTGAACGATCCCGGTCGTTTGATTTCTGTCCATATAATGCATACAGCTCTGGTTGCTGGTTGGGCCGGTTCGATGGCTCTATATGAATTAGCTGTTTTTGATCCCTCTGACCCTGTTCTTGATCCAATGTGGAGACAGGGTATGTTCGTTATACCCTTCATGACTCGTTTAGGAATAACCAATTCATGGGGGGGTTGGAGTATTACCGGGGGGACTATAACGAATCCGGGTATTTGGAGTTACGAAGGTGTGGCTGGTGCACATATTGTGTTTTCTGGCTTGTGCTTTTTGGCAGCTATCTGGCATTGGGTGTATTGGGATCTAGAAATATTTTGTGATGAACGTACAGGCAAACCCTCTTTGGATTTGCCCAAGATCTTTGGAATTCATTTATTTCTCTCAGGAGTGGCGTGCTTTGGTTTTGGCGCATTTCATGTAACAGGATTGTATGGTCCTGGAATATGGGTATCCGATCCTTATGGACTAACGGGAAGGGTACAAGCTGTAAATCCAGCATGGGGTGTGGAAGGTTTTGATCCTTTTGTTCCGGGAGGAATAGCCTCTCATCATATTGCAGCAGGAACCTTGGGCATATTGGCGGGTCTATTCCATCTTAGTGTCCGTCCGCCCCAACGTCTATACAAAGGATTACGTATGGGAAATATTGAAACCGTCCTTTCCAGTAGTATCGCTGCGGTCTTTTTTGCAGCTTTTGTAGTTGCTGGAACTATGTGGTATGGCTCGGCAACTACCCCCATTGAATTATTTGGTCCCACCCGTTATCAATGGGATCAAGGATACTTCCAACAAGAAATATATCGAAGAGTTAGTGCTGGGCTAGCCGAAAATAAAAGTTTATCTGAAGCTTGGTCTAAAATTCCTGAAAAATTAGCCTTTTATGATTACATTGGCAATAATCCGGCAAAAGGGGGATTATTTAGAGCGGGCTCAATGGACAACGGGGATGGAATAGCTGTTGGTTGGTTAGGACACCCGATCTTTAGAGATAAAGAAGGGCGTGAACTTTATGTACGTCGTATGCCTACTTTTTTTGAAACATTTCCGGTTGTTTTGGTAGACGGAGACGGAATTGTTAGAGCCGATGTCCCTTTTAGAAGGGCAGAATCGAAATATAGTGTCGAACAAGTAGGTGTAACTGTTGAGTTCTATGGCGGTGAACTCAATGGAGTCAGTTATAGTGATCCAGCTACTGTGAAAAAATATGCTAGACGTGCTCAATTGGGTGAAATTTTTGAATTAGATCGTGCGACTTTGAAATCCGATGGTGTTTTTCGTAGCAGTCCGAGGGGTTGGTTTACTTTTGGACATGCTTCGTTTGCTCTGCTCTTCTTCTTTGGACACATTTGGCATGGTGCTAGAACCCTGTTCAGGGATGTTTTTGCTGGTATTGACCCGGATTTGGATGCTCAAGTGGAATTTGGAGCATTCCAAAAACTTGGAGATCCAACTACAAGAAGACAAGTAGTCTGATACAATATTGTTTTGTTATTTTTTGTCTTTAGTTTTGTGATTTAATATAGGCTACCGGATAAATCTTGATTTCAATCGCTGTCTTTTCTTTGACTCTTGCCTTGTTCTTTCTTTTCTTTATCCGGGAGACGATCTCAAATGAACAGGTATGGAAGCTATAATTGTAAACCACGATCAAATCTATGGAAGCATTGGTTTATACATTCCTCTTAGTATCAACTCTGGGAATAATTTTTTTCGCTATCTTTTTTCGAGAACCGCCTAAAGTTCCAACTAAAAAGATGAAATGATTTTTCATTATCTCAATTGAAAGTAATGAGCCTCCCAATATTCAATATTGGGAGGCTCATTACTTCAACTAGTCTCCGTGTTCCTCGAATGGATCTCTTAGTTGTTGAGAGGGTTGCCCAAAAGCAGTATATAAGGCATACCCAGTAAAACTTACAAGTAAACCAGATATAAAGATGGCAACGAGCGTTGCTGTTTCCATTATTATATAGTTTGAAGACCACAATGGATCTATGCTAAGATCATTTATTTACAACGGAATGGTATACAAAGTCAACAGATCTCAATGAATATAAAATAGGATTTATGGCTACACAAACCGTTGAGGGTAGTTCTAGATCTGGTTCAAGACGAACTAGTGTAGGGAATTTATTGAAACCCTTGAATTCAGAATATGGTAAAGTAGCTCCTGGGTGGGGAACTACTCCTTTGATGGGTATCGCAATGGCTCTATTTGCGATATTCCTATCTATTATTTTGGAGATTTATAATTCTTCTATTTTACTGGACGGAATTTCAATGAATTAGATTCACAAGAACTATTACCTAGCTTTTCAATACAAAGTGAAGCATTTAGGTCTCTGATTTTTATCCCATTTTATTTTGGTAGTTCGACCGTGAAATTTCTTTGTTTCTGTATTTCCGGAATATGAGTGTGCGACTTGGTGTATTATAATTGATCCTATGGATAGTAGAGAGAATAGGTCTGTCATCTTGCTAGAGATGGTTTTACTTCGTGGGATATTCTCATTGTATGCTATTATCTGAAGCACGGAATATGTAAAATAGATTACTTACATAGTATTAGAACTATGATTCATACTTAATATTCAGACCTCGTGGCCGGACTTTCCATTTTTTTTTTTCAAAGAGTTAGACTTAGAAGTTATAAATTGAAATATTTTTATTCTTTCAAATTCCCATTTATGCTTATTTTGATCAAAGTCTAAAGGTTTCTTTAGATTTTTAGTCATTATGTCTATTCATTGAATAAGTGATGATCCAACAGTTCTTACTCAAGGAATTTTTGGACTTAGTTTGACAAGGTTTTATTGACTCATCCTGGTTCTAGTATGAATCTGAGGTTTTAATTGATTCATAGGGTCTTAACAAGAGAATTCCTATCAATAATAAAGAAAACAGTAGTAAAGTCTCATTACACACAAAAAAAAATAACAAAACAATAAAGAAAATAGGTAAATAGAAGATTCAAGAGGCCCCATCAACATATGGATGAATGAGCTGACTTGATATTTTGGCATTATAACCACAATAAAGAGCTTTCGGATTTTTATTCTTTCCTCTCTTCATAAAAGAGTGCATCATACAATTAGGAAGTTTCGAACACATATCCGATAGAACTTGTATTTGGGTCTTTATGTTTGAGCCGTACGAGATGAAATTCTCATATACGGTTCTCAGAGGGGGAGTACCAGTACCTCAGTTTACCTATCTCAATAAAATCTATGATTGGTTCGAAGAACGTCTTGAGATTCAGGCAATTGCGGATGATATAACTAGTAAATATGTTCCTCCTCATGTCAACATATTTTATTGTCTAGGAGGAATTACGCTTACTTGTTTTTTAGTACAAGTAGCTACAGGGTTTGCTATGACTTTTTATTATCGTCCGACCGTTACGGAGGCTTTTGCTTCTGTTCAATATATAATGACTGAAACTAACTTTGGTTGGTTAATCCGATCAGTTCATCGATGGTCGGCAAGTATGATGGTACTAATGATGATTCTTCACGTATTTCGTGTGTATCTCACTGGTGGCTTTAAAAAACCTCGCGAATTGACTTGGGTTACTGGTGTGGTTTTGGCTGTATTGACCGCATCTTTTGGTGTAACTGGTTATTCCTTACCTTGGGACCAAATTGGTTATTGGGCAGTAAAAATTGTAACAGGTGTACCGGAAGCGATTCCTGTAATAGGATCACCCTTGGTAGAGTTATTACGCGGAAGTGCTAGTGTGGGACAATCCACTTTGACTCGTTTTTATAGTTTACACACTTTTGTATTACCTCTTCTTACTGCCGTATTTATGTTAATGCACTTCTTAATGATACGTAAGCAAGGTATTTCTGGCCCTTTATAAAGAGTATATATCATAGTTATTTGTAATCAATCATTTATCACTTAGGGTAGGAACAATAGTATTTCATTGCTACAAATATGGATTATTGAAAAGAATAAGACATGTATTTGGATATTTCTCTTCAACTCTACACTTATATAAGTGTATTATTTGTTTGGCACTCATAGTTGAAGTGAATTCTTCGAAGATAAAATGGATTATGGGAGTGTGCGACTTGAACTATTGATTGGGCTGTGCAGAATATATGTCCTTATCTGCCACATTTGATTTCACAACAAAAATGTGTCTTTATTCCAACCACCGCGAAAGCCCCATACAGAGGATAGGCTGGTTCATTTGAAGAGAATCTTTTTTTCTATGATCAGACTCGATCATGTTGTGTATGAACAGGCTCCGTAAGATCCAGTCGAAAGAATAAGTGATATGGCATGATTTTGATTTTTTGATT